GCTTAATACTATAAACCTAAAATTGAAGCATATGAGGCTGCATTAATCGGGAATACACGACAGAAGGGATTAATCGTTTTATTTCCAAACTTCACCTTCAGCAAGCGTAGGTTTTTTTTCAAAATTTTTTGCTTTCTCTCCGAAGAATGTATCTTTCTCCTAAGACTAAGATCGGTAAAAAAAAAAATAATCAAATCGCACCATCTCTGTAATAAGTGAATGCCTCTTTTTCTCCGGAAGTTGTCGGAATTATTCGTAATAAGATATTGGCTACAATGGTAAAGGTCTTATCAATAAAATTTCCATTTATCCGAGATCTAGTCATAGGTAGCAATCCATTCTATAATTTCATTTTTTATCGCGTGATAAAAGAATCCCCAAAACAAAGGAATTGTACAATACAGTACGAAATAACGTAAAAATGGACTTTTTAATCAAATTACTTTATCCTACTGCAGGCCTCGAAGTAGGGGTTTTTTGATAAAAATTTTATCTTTCTATTTTTTTTTTAGTTTCAATTAATTGTGTGCGCCTACGCAAATGGAATATGAATGCCTCACTATTCACTCGGTTTAGGGGCATAATCATTATGTAGGAGAGATGGCCGAGTGGTTCAAGGCGTAGCATTGGAACTGCTATGTAGGCTTTTTGTTTACCGAGGGTTCGAATCCCTCTCTTTCCGCACCTTTATCAAGTTGATCAATGTTTTTTTTTTGATAGGTTTCATAGGAAATTCCTCCTTAGACAAGGAGGAAATAGAAGAGGTAGAATCGAATGAAATAACATTGCTATATATGTTATTTTAGGGTTCATTTCTTCCTCCGGAAATGACTAACTGAGCTGGTTTGGATCAATCCCGGTAATTATGTTTTTATTCCTCCTTAGAAAAGGAGGATATATACTAAGAGGTGGAATAGAATAGAATAACAATTAATTAGGTACCTAGGAAATTCCTCTTTAAAAACGTCATCAATATAATAAGTAGAATCGAAAATAAAATTTTTATAGAGTTTTTAATCCATTTCTTCCTGCTTATTAGTTTTTTTATCCTTTTGAATATTTCATTCATTATTTTGTTAATCATTTTGATTAACAAATACAGAATAATACAGAAAGCCAACGCCTTGAGAAAACCCCCTTATTGTTCGGGGGAGGTTCGAATTCCGTCTCATGCCTTCGATCCCTCCATACGGGTTTCCACTTCAAAGAATGGTTTCCCGTCTCCTGTTGTCTTGTTCATAGAATTTATAATGAAAAATAACACCCTGTACCGAAGGCACATCAACCGTAATCCTAACCAAATAATTAGGCTAGTTTTTTTTCTAATTACTAAGAATCCGCTACCATATCAACAATTCCATGGGCTAGGGCTTCTTCTGCTGACATAAAAAGATCCCTTTCCGTGTCTTTGGATATCTGCCATGAAGGTTTGCCTGTTCTTTGTGCATAAATATTTGTTATATTTTGGCGCATTGTCAGTAATTCATGCGCTTCCAGCGCACATTCTCCTATTTGTCCTTCGTAGAAAGAACTAGCAAGTTGATGGATCATTACCCTGAGAGTATAACATAATAAGGGTTTCTCCTAATCTTGGATTATAAGGTAAGGGATATAAAGACAAAGAAACAAATTCAATTTAAAGCCGTACAGGCAGTCATCTTTTTGATTTTTTATATAGCATACGGCTCTACTATAAATATGAAATTTATTTTGACCTTCCATTGAAGAAATATAAAATATACCGGGTCTATCAGACCCAGATCAGTAAATAATCCAATAACCACCTTTCTTTTTTGTTTGAGAATATTTTTAAAAGACTATGATGATTCCGTTGCTCTTTTATTTCGTCTAGTTTTTTATTCAGCAATCCCAAAGTTTCTTTTTATTTTTTCAAATAAGTTAAAAAAATATTGTTAAAAGTTTTCTGGTATGAAAACTGAAAACAAAAAAAGATTGTGACACTAAAAAAGGATCCCGATAGATCAGATAAAATCGTAAATACCGCTTTTTCATACTTCCTCTTTCGATATATAATCTAATGGTTTTGAAATAAAATTATTTTTGCATATCGAACTCGAGGTGCCATGCTTTTTTTACTTAATATTAGCGTAGGCATAGTCTTCTTTTCTTTTTTTTCTACAAATTAAGAATCATTGGCGCCAAGCGTGAGGGAATGCTAGACGTTTGGTAATTTCTCCCCCTACCAAAAGAAGAGATCCCATTGAAGCGGCTAATCCTACACATACTGTCTGTACTTCTGCTTCTACCACTTGCATAATATCAAATATTGCGATTCCAGATATTACCCCTCCGCCCGGAGAATTTATAAACAGATACAAATCTTTGGTCTTGTCCTCTAAACTGAGATATACCATTAGACCAACCAATTGATTTGCTATTTCACTGTTTACTTCTTGACCTAAAAATAAAAGCCTTTCGTGGTAAAGTCGATTGTATAAATCAATCCAAGATGCCTCATCGTCTCCCGGCACTAGAAAAGGGACTTTGGGAACTCCAATTGGCATAAACAAAAATGCAAGAAGATGCAGTTGTCTAGCTTACTTTGCTTTGTCGTGAGAACGTGAGGAGATAACATAGTAAGCCCCCACCACCATTGCGTATTGTTACTTATCGGATATAGAATAGATCTGCTTCTTTTTATTCCTACAAATAGAATGTCCCATTGTTACTAAAAAACAAGAACAAATATATATTCATTATTTAATGTGAGATAGTTTACTAAAAGGGGAAGGTCCATGGGATAGTTTTTTACAGTGCAATAAAATTACATAGTGTCTATTTTTTGTTGATAGAAGAGGTATTTTCATGGGTTTGCCTTGGTATCGTGTTCATACCGTTGTATTAAATGATCCCGGCCGTTTACTTTCTGTCCATATAATGCATACAGCTCTGGTTGCTGGTTGGGCTGGTTCGATGGCTCTATATGAATTAGCAGTTTTTGATCCCTCTGACCCCGTTCTTGACCCAATGTGGAGACAGGGTATGTTCGTTATACCCTTCATGACTCGTTTAGGAATAACCAATTCGTGGGGTGGTTGGAATATCACAGGAGGGACTATAACGAATCCGGGTATTTGGAGTTACGAAGGTGTGGCCGCGGCACATATTGTGTTTTCGGGCTTGTGCTTTTTGGCGGCTATTTGGCATTGGGTCTATTGGGATCTAGAAATCTTTTGTGATGAACGTACTGGAAAACCTTCTTTGGATTTGCCAAAAATTTTTGGAATTCATTTATTTCTAGCAGGGGTGGGGTGTTTTGGTTTTGGAGCATTTCATGTAACAGGATTGTTTGGTCCTGGAATATGGGTATCTGATCCTTATGGACTAACCGGAAGGGTACAATCTGTAAATCCCGCATGGGGTGTGGACGGTTTTGATCCTTTTGTTCCGGGGGGAATAGCCTCTCATCATATTGCAGCAGGGACATTGGGCATATTAGCGGGCCTTTTCCATCTTAGTGTGCGTCCACCTCAACGTTTATACAAAGGGTTGCGGATGGGAAATATTGAAACCGTACTTTCTAGTAGTATCGCTGCTGTATTTTTTGCAGCTTTTGTTGTTGCTGGAACTATGTGGTATGGTTCAGCAACTACACCGATTGAATTATTTGGTCCTACCCGTTACCAATGGGATCAGGGATACTTCCAGCAAGAAATATATCGAAGAGTTGGCGCTGGGCTAGCCGAAAATCAAAGTTTATCAGAAGCTTGGTCTAAAATTCCTGAAAAATTAGTTTTTTATGATTACATCGGCAATAATCCGGCAAAAGGGGGATTGTTTAGAGCGGGCTCAATGGACAATGGAGATGGAATAGCCGTCGGTTGGTTAGGGCATCCTATCTTTAGAGACAAAGAGGGGCGTGAACTTTTTGTACGTCGTATGCCTACTTTTTTTGAAACATTTCCGGTTGTTTTGGTAGACGGAGACGGAATTGTTAGAGCGGATGTTCCTTTTCGAAGGGCAGAATCGAAGTATAGTGTCGAACAAGTCGGTGTCACTGTTGAATTCTATGGTGGCGAACTCAATGGAGTCAGTTATAGTGATCCTGCTACTGTGAAAAAATATGCTAGACGTGCTCAATTGGGTGAAATTTTTGAATTAGATCGTGCTACTTTAAAATCGGATGGTGTTTTTCGTAGCAGTCCGAGGGGTTGGTTTACTTTTGGACATGCGTCGTTTGCTCTGCTCTTCTTTTTCGGCCATATTTGGCATGGTGCTAGAACCTTGTTCAGAGATGTTTTTGCTGGTATTGATCCAGATTTGGATGCTCAAGTAGAATTTGGAGCATTCCAAAAACTTGGAGATCCAACTACAAAAAAACAGGTAGTCTGATAGAAATAGGTTTGTTCCTTTTCGATTCGACTTTTTTTGTTGTTATTTGAATTTGATATAGGGAACTATATAAATCTTGATTTCAATCATCCCATTTTGTTTTACTCTTGTTCTTTCTTTTTCTTTATCAAGGAGATAATCCCCCAAAACAGGTATGAAAGCTATAATTGTAAACCACGATCAAATCTATGGAAGCATTGGTTTATACATTCCTCTTAGTCTCGACTCTAGGAATCATTTTTTTCGCTATCTTTTTTAGAGAACCTCCTATAGTTCCGACTAAAAAGACGAAATGATTTTTAATTATTTCAATTGAAGTAATGAGCCTCCAATATTACGATACTGGGGCTCATTACTTCAACTAGTCCCCGTGTTCTTCGAATGGATCTCTTAGTTGTTGAGAGGGTTGCCCAAAAGCAGTATATAGGGCATACCCTGTAAAACTAACAATTAAACCGGATATAGAGATGGCAATTAGGGTTGCTGTTTCCATGATTATACAATATCAAGACTACAATGGATCTGGATCTATAGGGTAAGATTATACGGCGGAATGGTAGACAAAGTCAAGAGATCTCAAAAAAAAAAATTAGGATTTATGGCTACACAAACCGTTGAGGATAGTTCTAGATCTGGTCCAATACGAACTGTTGTAGGAGATTTATTAAAACCATTGAATTCGGAATATGGAAAAGTAGCTCCGGGGTGGGGAACTACCCCTTTGATGGCGATTGCAATGGCTCTATTTGCGGTATTTCTCTCTATTATTTTAGAGATTTATAATTCGTCCATTTTACTGGACCAAATTTCTATGAATTAGAGAATTAGATTACCAAGAACCGACTAACTTGCTTTTCAATAGAAAGTAAAGTTTCGCATTTAGATCGTTAATTTTTAGCCCATTCCTTTATTGATTTGGTAGTTCGACCGCGAAACTTCTTTGTTTCTGTATTTCCGGAATATGAGTGTGTGACTTGTTATAATTGATCCTATTGATAATACAGAACATAAAAGGAATACGTCATCTTCTCTTGATAGAGATGGCTTTACCCCGTCAGATATTTATTCTATCTAGTATCTGGAGCACGGAATATAGAAAAGAAATAGATTCTAAAGTATTAGAACTATGATTCATACTTAAATATTTATATTTAGACCTCGCAACCAGACGAAAAAAAATGAAAGAGTTAGAATAATCAATTTAGAAAAATAAATGGAACTGTTTTTATTCTTTTAATTTTAAACTCCCCCGCTTATCTTTATTTTGATCAAAGTACAAAAGTTTCTGGGTATTTTTTTTCATTATATTTATTCATTGAATAAGTGATGATCCAGCAGTTCTTACTCAGGGAATTTTTGGACTTCTTGGAAAGGTTTTCCTTGGAAATCATCGTGGTTCTGGTATGAATCTGAGGTTTTTAAATTGATTCTATAGGGTCTTAACAAGAAAATTGCTATCAATAAAAAAAAAAACTACAGTAAAATCGTATCGTATTACATACACAAATAAAAAACAAAAAATGAAGTAAATAATAGAATATTCAACAGGCCGGTAAGGATCAAGAGAAAAGACGAGTGAGCCGACTTGAAATTTTGGCATTATAAACACAAAGAATAGCTTTCTTTTGGATTTCTATTTTTTTTTTTTCTTCAAAAAAGATTGGAATCATAAGATTAAGTTAAGAAGTTTAAAACTTTCTATTACACATATCCGTTTTCGAAATAACCTGTATTTGAGTATTTTTGTTTGAGCCGTACGAGATGAAATTCTCATATACGGTTCTCAGGGGGGTCCCTTGGTTTACCTATCTCAATAAAGTCTATGATTGGTTCGAAGAACGTCTTGAGATTCAGGCGATTGCCGATGATATAACTAGTAAATATGTTCCTCCTCATGTCAATATATTTTATTGTTTAGGAGGAATTACACTTACTTGTTTTTTAGTCCAAGTAGCAACAGGTTTTGCTATGACTTTTTATTATCGTCCGACCGTTACGGAGGCTTTTGCTTCCGTTCAATATATAATGACTGAGGCTAACTTTGGTTGGTTAATCCGATCCGTTCATCGGTGGTCGGCAAGTATGATGGTCTTAATGATGATCTTGCACGTATTTCGCGTGTATCTCACCGGTGGTTTTAAAAAACCTCGCGAATTGACTTGGGTTACGGGTGTAGTTTTAGGTGTATTGACTGCATCCTTTGGTGTAACCGGTTATTCCTTACCTTGGGACCAAATTGGTTATTGGGCAGTAAAAATTGTAACAGGTGTACCCGACGCTATTCCTGTAATAGGATCTTCGGTGGTAGAGTTATTGCGCGGAAGCGCTAGTGTGGGACAATCTACCTTGACTCGTTTTTATAGTTTACATACTTTTGTATTACCTCTTCTTACTGCCGTATTCATGTTAATGCACTTTCCAATGATACGTAAGCAAGGCATTTCCGGTCCTTTATAGCATAGATATTTGTAATCAATCATTTTGGGGAGGAGTAATAATATTTCATTGCTACAAATATGCATTATTAAAAAAAAAATAAGACATGTATTTGGATATTTCCCTTCAACTTAACAAAATAAATTGCATTTTTTATTTGACATACACGAATGAAGGGAACTCTCCGAAAAAAAGAATGGATTATGGGAGTGTGTGACTTGAACTATTGATTGGGCCGTGCAGATATATGACTTGATCTTATCTGCCACATTTGAATTCACAATTCAATGTGTCTTTGTTACAACCACCGCGCCAGTCCCCTAGATAGGATAGGCCGGTTCGCTTGAAGAGAATCTTTTCTATGATCAGACTCGATCATATCCTGCATGAACGGGCTCCGTAATATCCAGTAAAATAAGTAATGTGATATAATCCAGATTATGTCGTATGTATTTCACTTAACTTAATAGTATGGAAATGCATTCATTTCCTATGCATTGACTCCATTTATGATACTATCGGAGTGAAACAAGTAGATCTAAAGAAAAATTAGGGCTTGTATTATATTAGTAACAAGGAAACCCTTTCTATGTAAAAACTTCCGCAATTTATTTTTGGAGGGAGAACTGTCGAAAGGTTTGAGATCACCCAGAAAGAACTTTTGATTTTGAAAACATACTTGGGTGAAAGGCATTTACTTAAAAATAAGAA